GAGATGGAATTCTGAAACAACCATCAACTATAACCCCAAAAGAACTAGATTCCGTAAACAACATAGAGGAAGAATGAAGGGAATATCTTATCGAGGTAATCATATTTGTTTCGGTAAATATGCTCTTCAGGCACTTGAACCTGCTTGGATCACATCTAGACAAATCGAAGCAGGTCGACGAGCAATGACACGAAATGCACGCCGTGGTGGAAAAATATGGGTCCGTATATTTCCAGACAAACCAGTTACAGTAAGACCTGCTGAAACACGTATGGGTTCGGGGAAAGGATCCCCTGAATATTGGGTAGCTGTTGTTAAACCGGGGCGAATACTATATGAAATGGGTGGAGTAACCGAAAATATAGCTAGAAGGGCTATTTTAATAGCAGCATCTAAAATGCCTATACGAACTCAATTTATTATTTCGGGATAAAAATGTAGAACCGACAGAGATGAATCTTAGGGATGAAACAAAAACGCAGGTTTCTTTTTTTGGACAAACAATATTTCTTTTATTTTCTTCATCCTTTGCATTGGAAGAATAAACAAAAAATTTGATATGATTCAACCTCAGACCCATTTAAATGTAGCGGATAACAGCGGGGCTCGAGAATTGATGTGTATTCGAATCATAGGAGCTAGTAATCGTCGATATGCTCATATTGGTGACGTTATTGTTGCTGTGATTAAAGAAGCAGTACCAAATATGCCCCTAGAAAAATCAGAAGTAGTGAGAGCTGTAATTGTTCGTACCTGTAAAGAACTAAAACGTGACAGCGGTATGATAATACGATATGATGACAATGCTGCAGTTGTGATTGATCAAGAAGGAAATCCAAAAGGAACTCGAATTTTTGGGGCAATCCCCCGTGAATTGAGACAATTGAATTTTACTAAAATAGTTTCATTAGCTCCCGAGGTATTATAAAATAAAATGAGATCGTGATATCTTTGGGGTATTTGAAAGAAATAGATTAAGAACTAGATTAATTCGTAGATTGTGTCTCACGCATATACCTTGCAAAATTCCTATTCATAAATCAATAAAAAAAAAAAGAAAAACATGTTGATTATATCCAATTTTGAGACACCAATAATTTTAATTCATCATGGGTAGAGACACTATTGCTGAGATAATAACCTCTATACGAAATGCTGATATGGATAGAAAAAGAGTTGTTCGCATAGCATCTACTAATATTACCGAAAATATTGTTAAAATACTTTTCCGAGAGGGTTTTATCGAAAACGTCAGAAAACATCGAGAAAAAAACAAATATTTTTTGGTTTTAACCCTTCGACATAGAAGGAATGGGAAAAGACCCTATAGAAATTTTTTAAATTTAAAACGGATCAGTAGACCCGGTTTACGAATCTATTCTAACTCTCAACGAATTCCTAGAATTTTAGGTGGGATGGGAATTGTAATTCTTTCTACTTCTCGGGGTATAATGACAGACCGGGAGGCTCGACTAGAACGAATCGGTGGAGAAATTTTGTGTTATATATGGTAATCCATTTAATATCCAAATGGGATCCGAAACCTCTTCCTATTTGTAAAAAAAAAAAGAAAGGGGGTGAGTTGTCTAATATCGTCTTTCCTCCATTAATTGATACTTCAGGGGGGCTTTACCTGAAATGAAAGAACAAAAATGGATTCATGAAGGTTTAATTACTGAATCGCTTCCCAATGGCATGTTCCGAGTTCGGTTAGATAATGAAGATCTGATTCTAGGTTACGTTTCAGGAAAGATCCGACGTAGTTTTATACGGATACTGCCAGGAGATAAAGTCAAAATTGAAGTAAGTCGTTATGATTCAACCAGAGGACGTATAATTTATCGACTCCGAAACAAGGATTCGAAAGATTAGATCATTTTTATTCGATACGATTCGAGATGCAAAATTTCAAGAAACTTATTTTCTACCAAAAAAGAATTAAGATAAGGAATGACAAATATGAAAATAAGAGCTTCCGTTCGAAAAATTTGTGAAAAATGTCGACTAATCCGTAGGCGGGGGCGCATTATAGTAATTTGTTCCAACCCGAGACATAAACAAAGACAAGGATAATCAGACCCGCTAAAGGGCTCAATGTACAAATAAGAAATCTGTTTTGACATAAAATGGATATATCCATATATTTCTGACTCATATTTATGAGATGATACAATATGGCAAAAGCTATACCGAGAACTGGTTCACGTAGGAATGTACGTATTGGTTCACGTAAGAGTGCACGTAGAATACCAAAGGGAGTTATTCATGTTCAAGCAAGTTTCAATAATACCATAATCACAGTTACAGATGTGCGGGGGCGGGTGGTTTCCTGGTCCTCGGCCGGTACTTGTGGATTCAAGGGTACGAGAAGAGGGACACCCTTTGCCGCTCAAACTGCCGCAGCAAATGCTATTCGTACAGTAGTCGATCAAGGTATGCAACGAGCAGAAGTCATGATAAAGGGTCCCGGTCTCGGAAGAGACGCAGCATTACGAGCTAT